CTAAGAAAACTTTCATTTTTTTCCCTTCTATGCATAGATTGAACAAAAAAAGGAAAGGGCTTCATTCTTTTTCTGGTCAATCAAAGAAATTCTTAATTCTATAGGATTGAATAAAAAGTCGATTGACTTTGTGATATAATTGCTATGCTTAGTGTGTGACTCGTTGGTTTTTTTAGGGTCGGTAGTATGAAAGCCAACTCATCACTTCGTATTATCTGGATCTAAAGAACCAGTCAAGATATGATAAATCGTTCATATCTTTGTAGCAACTGAAATTTTTTTGCATAAACTTGAATTCGAAGTTTAAAACAAAATACAGAAGAAAGGTGCGAATAAATGGAAGAATGAGAGAAAGAGAGAAAAAGAATATCTATGATATAGAATTTCAATATGTAAGGTCTATGAATCATCTCAGAAAAGACAGTGTAATAAAGCATCAATACTAAATTCATTCATCGATAATGAAATAATGAATACTTGTGAATATTAATATATATTATATAAGAAGAAAATCAAGAGCTTCGAGCCAATAAAGACTAAGAGGGTTGACTCAAAAAGAAATTGTCTTATGAGCTCCGTTGTAGAATTCTGACCTAACCATTTAAGTACGAAGTGGTGGGAACGATGGGACCTGTGAATGCAAAAGATTTTATTGAACAAACGAATCTTACTCGTTCACTAGTAGGGATGGCGAAATGAACCGGAAAGCAATTCATCTATTCTGAGAAGTCACAACCAAGCGCTACGACTGAATATAGAGATTGCAAGAGTAAATATTCGCCCGCGAAAGCTTTTTTCCTTGAGTTGGTAAACATGGATAAAGGACAAAAGAAACTCAAGATTTCTTAAAACGTTAGAAAAAACTATTCTTTCGAAAATTATTTCGAAAAATGTTCGAATATCTATTCAAATTAATTGAAATTCCATTTTCAATCCTTTTCTTCGCGAGGAGCTGAATGAGAAGAAACTCTCATGTCCAGTTCTGTAGTAGAGATGGAATTCCGAACCAACTATCAACTATAACCCCAAAAGAACTAGATTCCGTAAACAACATAGAGGAAGAATGAAGGGAATATCTTATCGAGGTAATCATATTTGTTTCGGTAAATATGCTCTTCAGGCACTTGAACCCGCTTGGATCACATCTAGACAAATCGAAGCGGGTCGACGAGCAATGACACGAAATGCACGCCGTGGTGGAAAAATATGGGTCCGTATATTTCCAGACAAACCAGTTACAGTAAGACCTGCCGAAACACGTATGGGTTCGGGGAAAGGATCCCCTGAATATTGGGTAGCTGTTGTTAAACGGGGACGAATACTATATGAAATGGGTGGAGTAAGCGAAAATATCGCTAGAAGGGCTATTTTAATAGCAGCATCAAAAATGCCTATACGAACTCAATTTATTATTTCGGTCTAAAAATGTAGAACCAACAGAAACGAGTTTTGGAAATGAAACAAAATCGCAGGTTTCTTTTTTTTGACAAACAATACCTCTTTTATTTTCTTCATCTTTTGAATTGTAAGAATAGAGCAAAAAATTGACATGATTCAACCTCAGACCAATTTGAATGTGGCGGATAACAGTGGGGCTCGAGAATTGACGTGTATTCGAATCATAGGAGCTAGTAATCGTCGATATGTCCATATTGGTGACGTTATTGTTGGTGTGATCAAAGAAGCAGTACCAAATATGCTCCTAGAAAAATCAGAAGTAGTCAGAGCTGTGATTGTTCGTACCTGTAAAGAACTAAAACGTGACAGCGGTATGATAATACGATATGATGACAATGCTGCAGTTGTGGTTGATCAAGAAGGAAATCCAAAGGGAACTCGAATTTTTGGTGCAATTTCCCGGGAATTAAGACAATTAAATTTTACTAAAATAGTTTCATTAGCTCCCGAGATATTATAAGATAAGATTGTGACATCTTTGATTTATTTAGCAGAAATGGATTCAGAACGAATTAAATTCGTAGTATTGTGTCTCACGTATACACCTTGATAAATTCCTATTTCGAAACCAATAAAAACAGAAAAACATGTTGATTCTATACAATTAGAAAGCACCAATCATCTTAGTTCATCATGGGTAGAGACACTATTGCTGAAATAATAACCTCTATACGAAATGGTGATATGGATAGAAAAAGAGTTGTTCGCATAGCATCTACTAATATTACCGAAAACATTGTTAAAATACTTTTCCGAGAGGGGTTTATCGAAAACGTCCGAAAACATCGAGAAAAAAACAAATATTTTTTGGTTTTAACTCTGCGACATAGAAGGAATAGGAAAAGACCCTATAGAAATTTTTTTAATTTAAAACGGATTAGTCGCCCCGGTCTACGAATCTATTCCAACTCTCAACGAATTCCTAGAATTTTCGGTGGGATGGGAATTCTAATTCTTTCTACTTCTCGAGGTATAATGACAGACCGGGAGGCTCGACTAGAAGGAATCGGCGGAGAAATTTTGTGTTATATATGGTAATCCTTTTAATATTAATATCCAAATTGAATCCAAAACCTCTTCCTATTTGGAAAAAAAAGAAAAAGAAAGAGGATCAGTTGTCTAATATCCTTTCTTCTCCATTAGTTGATACTTCAGGGGGACTTTACCTGGAATGAAAGAACAAAAATGGATTCATGAAGGTTTAATTACTGAATCACTTCCCAATGGCATGTTCCGGGTTCGGTTAGATAATGAGGATCTGATTCTAGGTTATGTTTCAGGAAAGATCCGACGTAGTTTTATACGGATACTGCCGGGGGATAAAGTGAAAATTGAAGTAAGTCGTTATGATTCAACCAGAGGACGTATAATTTATCGACTCCGAAACAAGGATTTGAAAGATTAGGTGGTTTTTATTCACTACGATTCGAGATGAAAAATTGCAAGAAACTTATTTTCTACAAAAAAGTAGATTCAGAATTAAGATAAGGAATAACAAATATGAAAATAAGAGCTTCCGTTCGTAAAATTTGTGAAAAATGTCGACTAATACGCAGGCGGGGGCGCATTAGAATAATTTGTTCCAACCTGAGACATAAACAAAGACAAGGATAATCAGACTTGCTAAAGGACTCAATATACAAATAAAGAATCTCTTTTGACATGAAATGGATATATCCATATATTTAGGAGATGATACAATATGGCAAAAGCTATACCGAGAACCGGTTCACGTAGGAATGTACGTATTGGTTCGAGTAAGAGTGCATGTGGAATCCCAAAGGGAGTTATTCATGTTCAAGCAAGTTTCAATAACACCATTGTCACGGTTACAGATGTACGGGGTCGGGTGGTTTCCTGGTCCTCGGCCGGTACTTGTGGATTCAAGGGTACGCGAAGAGGGACACCCTTTGCCGCCCAAACTGCAGCAGCAAACGCTATTCGTACAGTAGTGGATCAAGGTATGCAACGAGCAGAAGTCATGATAAAAGGGCCCGGTCTCGGAAGAGACGCAGCATTACGAGCTATTCGTCGAAGTGGTATACTATTAACTTTTATACGGGATGTAACCCCTATGCCACATAATGGCTGTAGACCTCCGAAAAAAAGACGTGTGTAGAAATGAACAGTGAAGAAATTTCACGAGAAACAAGAGAAATAAATAATTCAATCAAATCAAATTATTACTATGGTTCGAGAGAAAGTAACAGTATCTACTCGAACACTACAGTGGAAGTGTGTTGAATCAAGAACAGATAGTAAACGTCTTTTTTATGGTCGCTTTATTCTGTCTCCACTTATGAAAGGCCAAGCCGACACAATAAGCATTGCGATGCGAAGAGCTTTGCTTGGAGAAATAGAAGGAACATGTATCACACGTGTAAAATCTGAGAACGTACCCCATGAATATTCTACTCTAATAGGTATTCAAGAATCGGTCCATGAAATTTTAATAAATTTGAAAGAAGTTGTATTGAGAAGTAATCTCTATGGAACTTGTGACGCGTCTATTTGTGTCAGGGGTCCTGGCTATGTAACTGCTCAAGATATCATCTTACCGCCTTATGTAGAAATCGTCGACAATACACAACATATAGCTAGCTTGACAGAACCAATTAGTTTATGTATTGGATTAGAAATCAAGAGAAATCGTGGCTATCTTCTAAAAATGCCGCATAACTTGCAAGATGGAAATTATCCTATAGATGCTGTATTCATGCCTGTTCGAAATGTGAATCATAGTATTCATTCGTATGGGAATGGGACTCAAAAACAAGAAATACTCTTTCTCGAAATATGGACAAATGGGAGTTTAACTCCGAAAGAAGCACTTCATGAAGCCTCCCGTAATTTGATTGATTTGTGTATTCCCTTTTTCCAAAAGGAAGAAGAAAACTTATCTTTAGAGGACAATCAAGACAAGGTTCCTTTATCCCCTTTTTCTTTTCACGATAAATTGGATAAACTCAGAAAAAACAAAAAAAAAATAGAATTGAAATCGATTTTTATTGATCAATCCGAATTTTCTCCCAGGGTCTATAATTGCTTGAAAAGGTCCGATATATATACATTATCGGACCTTTTGAATAACAGTCAAGAAGATCTTAGAAAAATTGAACATTTTTGCCTAGAAGATGTAAAAGAGATATTGGGCATTTTAGAAAAACATTTCGCAATTGATTTACCAAAAAAGGGGTTTTCAATTTATTGAAATTTTTTCGCCTATTTTGAATCCGTAGAATAATTCATCTATTCGAAAGAAATTCTGAATTTATGTATCTAGGGATAATTCGCTTTGAAGCGACTATTCCCTAGATACGCACGTCGTGTTATTTCACAATTTAATCAAATTAAAAAAGACCTAAAGTTAGAGATTTCTCAATAGGTAATGTTGCACCAATACCCAACCAAAGAGCGACTGCAGTACCAATCAAAAAGACGGTTGTCGCTACCGGACGACGAAATGGATTTTGGAATTTATTAACATTCTCTAAAAAGGGTACCGTTAATAATCCCGCAGGCACTGAAACCATTAAAAGAAC